TTCTGATCTCGATAAAGCTACTCAGAATCAATTGGCAAGAGGTCAACGATTGCGTGAGTTACTGAAACAATCCCAATCAGCCCCTCTCACAGTGGAAGAACAGATAATGACCATTTATACCGGAACAAATGGTTATCTGGATGGATTAGAAATTGGACAAGTAAGAAAATTTCTCGTTCAGCTACGCACTTATTTAAAAACGAATAAACCTGAGTTCCAAGAAATAATAGCCTCTACCAAGACATTAACTGCTGAAGCAGAAAGCTTTTTGAAAGAAGGTATTCAAGAGCAACTGGAACGTTTTCTACTTCAGGAGAAGTTATAAAAAATAGAAGTATATTGAGTTAAGTATATATATAATAGAAAGAAGTATATAACTACTATCTGTATCTGTTTAATATTAAATCTTAAAGCATTCAGAATTTCTTTCTTAATTCTATTTCTTTCTTAATTCTATTTATTTCTTATCTTTTTTCTAAATAGAATAGAAATATATTCTATATAATATATAGATAATATATAGAAATGGAAATAATAGATAAATATCAATATATTTATATCTATATTGATATTGCGTCCAATAGGATTTGAACCTATACCAAAGGTTTAGAAGACCTATGTCCTATCCATTAGACAATGGACGCTTTTCGCTTTTTTTAACTTCCCAATTGTTAAATGTGCGAAATCTTTTTAGCAATTGTGTATTGAAGTGAATTCACTTCAATACACAATTGCTATTAGACAATTCTAATAGAGAAAATTGTCTCTACTAAAAAGGGGGGCAATTTAGAGCGGGTAGCGGGAATCGAACCCGCATCGTTAGCTTGGAAGGCTAAGGGTTTTAGTCGACGTCGATTGATCAGTTTTATATTTTTAACGTCTCTAATTCAAAACCGAACATGAAACTTTGGTTTCATTCGGCTCCTTTATGATGGATGGCGAAATTCCCAAATAAAATAAGATGGGAACGAAATCTAAATTTGACTCATAACATCTATGTTAGCTTTTTTCCGTGGGGATACTTTCACAGAAAATTTTGCTTTATAGATGATCCTTCTAGAAGATCGAAAAGGCCAACTCAAACAATCTTTCTAGTTACTTCGTTCTTTATTTCTATTTAACGGAATCCTTAGGAAAAGTATTTTGTTTCCACCGAGCTAAAACAATATAATATGTCGATGTCTTTAGTAAACCAAAGTTCTCGTTTAATAGCTATTTTGCTTCAATTTTTTCTATAAAAAAAAAAAAGAATTGAAGATTTAGTTACGATTAGAAAGAAACTTTTCTGGCTTTATCCATGGATCCTCTTGTTATACTTATTGAATTGTAAATAGTCATCCAATTCAAAAATTATGTTTCGGAATTTCAGAATCCAAATTGACAATTAATTAGAGTCTTTGGATACAAATTACGAGAATCTATAATCTTCCTTGAATTTTTCATTGAAAGGTAAAGGACTAAATCCTTTTAAGAAATAAAGTTTTTGATCGGAAGATTAATCAAACCGAGAGACCCTTTAACTATTAAAGGGGTTAAAGGAACGAATCACACTTTTACCACTAAACTATACCCGCTACAATGCAATTATTGTATATAAATTGACCTTTTGTCGAACAAAGTAATCGGGAGAAAAAAATCTGAAAAAAAAAAATTAGAAAATTCTAGCGTAGACTTAATAAAATTAGTCAAAGCAGGATTCCCTTTTTTTATTTGAGATCCTTTTTGAAATAAAAATCCATCGGATGGGTCTTTTTAACTTTAACAAAAAAAGGCCCGGCTGGGGACTGACCAGGCCAGGCTATTAAAAAAAAAAAAAAGATCTTTTATTTGTGTTTGGACAAGACAAAATAAAAAAGGATTCTCTAAAATTTCTATTTTTGTGATTTTATTTATTTCTCTTTCGAGTTCGAGCCTTTTCTTTATCTAATCTTTATCTACATTTTTTATGTAAATAGAATTACTGAGAAAGTTCTATAAAAAAAGTTATATAATAGTAATATATATATATATCTTATTTATATATAAATATATGATATATATTATTTATATAATAAACAAAGAAATTATATAATATATATATAATAAAATATAGAAAATGAAAATATATATATATAATTAAAGTATTATAAAGAATACTCTATAAAAAAAAAAAAAAAAAAAAGTTTTTTAAGAATAAAGGGGAGAAGGTTTTTTTTGAAGCCTTTGTTTTGTCTAATGGAACCTAATTAAGTATCCCTTTTCGATTAGGAGAGATGGCTGAGTGGACTAAAGCGTTGGATTGCTAATCCATTGTACGAGTTAATCGTACCGAGGGTTCGAATCCCTCTCTTTCCCTTCCGCTTTTTTATGATGTGAAATAGATAAAATCCTAAAAAAATTCGCACATTTACACTAATTAACTTTTACACTAATTAACTAAAGTAATCAAAAATCAAAAACCTTTCTTTTTTATTCTTCACGTCCCGGATTACGCCCTGGATCATTAGATAGGAATCCAAATATGAAGAGAGAAACAAAGAATATAACTACAGTGTATACAAAAAGTTTGAGAGTAAGCATTACACAATCTCCAAGATCTTACTTTTTTTTTTGAAAAAAAAAAGAGAATAGATTCTCTATTTTTATACTAAATATCCAGATATTTTTTTTTTTGAGTGAACTCGAATCTAATTAAGTTCTTTCATTTAGAGAAAAGAGGATAAAACTGAGGAAATCAAATGATCCAGATTTAGTATGGCTACCAAAAAAATTCAATGTTTGAATTGAGAGTTCGTTCCTACGTCAAGATTTTTTGATCTTTTGCATTGTTGGAAGAATCAAAATCGTGAATTTTTCTAAGACAGTATTAAGAATTTCATCGAAAACTTACAGCTGCTTGCCAAACAAAGGCTAAGAGAAGAAAGAAAAGAGGTATTACGGGCATAACATCTACGATTGGATTCAAAAAGGCGTAGGCCTCCGGCAATTTGGCGACTAAAAAAGTGCTTGAAAAAAGGGCCGAATTCAAACAAATACAGATCAAATTAAATATATTAAGCATAACAAAAATTGGTGTTCTTGTGGATAATTTCATTTTGATTGAGTTATTAATATATTTTTTATATAAGGAAAAAAATAAATAAAGAAAGATAGTCTAAAAAGACTTTGTTGAAGTTACTCAATCAAAAATCCTTTCATTCTCTTATGAGAATTAAAGAAATAATATTTTCATACAATATCTTAATTGAATTCTATGTAATGATCAATAAAGTAAGTTTGATTTGCTATCTACAAGTGTCAAAACTATAGCACCAATGTAATCTATATTTCATTTGGGCTGAAATTGAATTGACGAACAACCAATAGCAATATTACTCTTTTAGTAGTCTTGAATAAAAAGAAAAATGGGGCGTAGCCAAGCGGTAAGGCAACGGGTTTTGGTCCCGCTATTCGGAGGTTCGAATCCTTCCGTCCCAGAGTCCAGTCATTACGGAATCAATCTTCTATTCCCTTTGTACACCATCTTTCTCTTTCTGTTTAAAAATCGAATATTTTTTAAGAATAAAATATTGAAATGAAAAGAAGAATTAACTTCTTTTTCATTATTTCAACCGAAATTACAAAAAATCTATTTGCTTTTTTTCGTTGTGTGTGATGTAGGTAAGTAAGGTAGAACCGTAGATTCTACGAGTTTGAATAAAAAAATCTATATTTATATATATATATAAATATAGATTTCTATTCAAATTTAGATTTGACATATATACAATGTAATATGGAATTCATTTGAATTCTGACTGAACCTTTTACGCGTAGATTCACTATTCCATTCATAGAGAAAGAAAAAGTATAGATTACTATATACTGACTGAACTATGACTATTCATGATTCCATAATTGAATCAATTACACAAACTAGAGGAATGTTATGGTAAAACTTCGTTTAAAACGATGTGGTAGAAAGCAACGTGCGACTTGAAGGACATGATCTGCTGTGGATGTTTTGATCCGCCGCCTTTTATATTAGGAATATAGGTGCTCTTGGCTCGACATTTTGTGTTCTATTTTACTAGAGTCCTACACCTTTTTTAATATAAAAAAGAGTACAGGATGGAGCTCGAGGAGAATAGAAAGTTTTTATTCCTTTCGCAGGAGTAAGGATCTAGGGTTAGTGCGAATCAATAAGTTGGAACAACTTCGTAAGTCTTTTTATATTGAAAAAAAAGCCCTTTCAAGTAATTTTACAATGGAAAAGGAAATTTTCTTAAAATTGTAAAATTACTTGAATCAAAAGTATATCATGCGTGAATCAAGCGTTTGTATGATTCTTTGATAGAAAGAAAAGAAATCAGAAACAAAATAAGGGGCTTGTTGCTGCTCTTTTTTAATAAAACGATTCAAGATCACCGAAGTCATGTCTAAACCCAAAGATTCAAAGTAAGGATAAAGAATCCTGAAACAAGGAAATCCCATTTTCAATTGTTTGAACAACTAGATCAGAATGAAGAATCAAAATTGATTCGAAAAAATGAGACAAACAAAAAAAGGGTTAGAGACTACTCAATAAAAAGAGTACTTAAGGATTCTCTGTTGAGAGATTTGAGAGTTATTTAACTTGAGTTACGAGAGTACGAATGTTCAGAACGCTTTTTATGAAAAAAATAGTTAGGGTTTCAATACTGGCTAATTTATTTAATGTTTTTATTAATCTATTTAATATTTGAATTTTATAAAGAGCGTTAACTTCTACTCATTGCATTTTTTTCTCGAGCCGTACGAGGCCAAAGCCTCTTATACGTTTCTCGGGGGGGGTATTATTCATATACATCTATCCCAATGAGCCGTTTATCGAATCGTTGCAATTGATGTTCGATCCCGAAGAGAAGGAAGAGATCTTCGGAAGGTGGGTTTTTATGATCCGATAACTAATCAAACTTATTTAAATCTTCCTGCTATTCTCGATTTCCTTAAAAAGGGCGCTCAACCAACAAGAACAGTTCATGATATTTCAAAGAAGGCAGGGATTTTTACGGAATTAAGTCTTAATAAAACGAAATTGAATTAATGAAATATAAAAAAGAGGATGTGAAAGACTCATATATAGCTTGGTATCAAATTTTATCTACTCTTTTCTTTCCTCCTCTTTCGTTTCCATCATATTTATTTTGATTTATTAGAATTTCCATTTATTATTAGTATTCTTCCTAAAGGTACGAAAACTCAAAAATACCCTGCTAACAATTACCATGTTTTATAATAATAAACAAATTTATTAAAAAAATTTCGGATCTATACAATAAAATTTTGTATAAATACAAAATTTTATTGTATAGAAAATAATACTGTATATAAAAAAATATATTAATTATGAATCATAATATATATATTAATATATTACTTTCTAAATATATATATTCTAAATATATATATTATTATATGAATAATGAAAGGTCATAAAAAATCGGTCTAAAAAAGTATATATATATATAAAGATTTGAGATTATCCTACTCGGCTTAGTTTTCATTCATTGTATGAACTAACAAACCACGGGGTTAAACTTTTTATTTATTTTTTCTATTCTTTTCGCTATATTAAAAATTAACAATCATATTGACAACAGTGTATCGACCAAATATAATTCTCTCATAGAGAAACGGATCTATTTATCCCTGACGCACACATGACTGGATTTTGCTTTTTTTTTTTCTTTATTCTGGTTGTATCTACATATTTGCAGTACTTTCTTTTTTTTTTTTTGGGGGGGGGTTGCTAACTCAACGGTAGAGTACTCGGCTTTTAAGTGCGACTAGCATCTTTTACACATTTGTATGAAGAAAAGGATTCGTCCAGATCCGCGGTAGAGTTTGTAAGACCACGACTGATCCTGAAAGGAATGAACGGAAAAAATAGCATGTCGTATCAAGGGAGAATTCAGATAACATTTTTTTTTGCTTTTCTGATCGGTACAACCTTGTTTTCGGTGTCGAAAAAAAAAAAAAAAGAATTCCAATTTGGGTCGAGTGAATAAATATAAATGGATGGCTAAAAAAACCAGTTTTCCTGATTCCAAGAAAAAAAAAAGAAACGAGCTTCCATTCGTAATTTGAAAAATTACCCGATCTAATTAAATGTTAAAAATAGATTAGTGCCTAATACGGGTATTGGAAGGCATTTTTTTCTTGCGTGTTATTATCAATTTTTTCGTGAGTCCTAATTATTTTTTCCCTAGTCCGTTTGGGTTAGGTTGGAGATGGATGTGTAAAAGAAGCAGTATATTGATAAAAAATATATATATATATTTCCAAAATCAAAAGAGCGATTGGGTTAAAAAAATAAAGGATTTCTAATCATCTTGTTTTGTTATTCTATAATATAACGAACCGAAACCTATTAAAGATAGAGAATCCGGTTAGCAGTCTACCTGTTTATGAGGTATCTATTGCTTTCGTAATCTAATACCTTATTTTGACTGTATCGCACTATGTGTCATTTCAGAACTCAAGAAAATAAAGACTTTACTTTTAGTTCAAATCGAATTTCAATCCAAATGGAGAAATTTCAAGGATATTTAGAGTTCGATGGGGCTCGGCAACAGAGTTTTCTATATCCACTTTTTTTTCGGGAGTATATTTATGTACTTGCTTATGATCACGGTTTAAATAGATTAACTAGAAATTGCTCTATTTTATTGGAAAATGCGGATTATGAAAAAAAATATAGTTCACTAATTGTGAAACGCTTAATTTTGCGAATGTACGAACAGAATCGTTTGATTATTCCCACCAAGGATTTGAACAAAAATCTGGGGCATACCAATCTTTTCTATTATCAAATAATATCTGTTTTATTTGCAGTGATTGTAGAAATTCCATTTTCCCTAAGGTTGGGATCCTCTTTCGAAGGAAAAAATTTGAAAAAATCTTACAATTTACAATCAATTCATTCAATATTTCCATTTTTAGAAGACAAACTCTCACATTTTAATTATGTATTAGATGTACTAATACCTTACCCCATCCATCTAGAAATCTTGGTTCAAACCCTACGTTACCGGGTCAAAGATGCCTCTTCTTTGCATTTTTTTCGGTTCTGTCTATACGAATATTGCAATTGGAAGAATTTTGATAGTAAAAAAAAATCAATTTTGAACCCAAGATTTTTTTTGTTCTTATATAATTCTCATGTATGTGAATACGAATCCATCTTTTTTTTTCTACGCAAGCAGTCTTCGCATTTACGATCGACATCTTATGAAGTCTTTTTTGAGCGAATTTTCTTCTATGGAAAAATACAACATTTTTTAAAAGTATTTGTTAATAATTTTCCGGCGATCTTAGGGTTGCTCAAAGATCCTTTCCTACATTATGTTAGATATCATGGAAAATACATTCTTGCAACAAAGGATACGCCGCTTCTGATGAATAAATGGAAATATTATTTTGTTAATTTATGGCAATGTTATTTTTCCGTATGGTTTCAATCGCAAAAGGTTAATATAAATCAATTATCTAAAGATAATT